TTTTCTGTCGGTCTATATGGATTGATCACGAGTCGAAATATGGTTAGGGCTCTAATGTGTCTTGAACTTATATTAAATGCGGTTAATATAAATTTTGTAACATTTTCTGATTTTTTTGACGGCCGTCAATTAAAAGGAGCTATTTTCTCAATTTTTGTTATAGCCATTGCAGCTGCGGAAGCAGCTATTGGACTTGCTATTGTTTCATCAATTTATCGTAATATAAAGTCAACTCGTATCAATCAATCGAATTTGTTAAATAAATAGTATTAATCGTATAAATTAGACTAATTATAAATAAATTAGAATATTTATAAATAAATTAAAATGATCGGGTCTCCCTCGGAATGTTTGAGTTTGGTAGCACAAACATAAAAAATCAAAGTATTTTGCGTTTATTTCATAAGCCAATTCAAAACTAAAGTAATTAAAAAACTAGCGGAATTCATCGATTCGTCTAATATCTAAATATATTTTATATATTTTTATATAAGTTTAGTAGATCGAAAATTTATGCCGTTCAAAAATGTATAGATCAAATGTCACATTCAGTAAAGATTTATGATACATGTATTGGATGTACGCAATGTGTTCGAGCCTGCCCCACAGATGTGTTAGAAATGATATCTTGGGACGGATGTAAAGCTAAACAAATTGCTTCTGCTCCAAGAACAGAGGATTGTGTCGGTTGTAAGAGATGTGAATCCGCCTGTCCAACGGATTTTTTGAGTGTTCGGGTTTATTTATGGCATGAAACAACTCGCAGCATGGGTCTAGCTTATTGATACGTTACCGAAAACTATACTTGAATCCATTTGATTTGTTTTTACCGAGAAAACACGTGCGCAAAAAAGGTTTTTTAGCACGGGTTTTCTGGCCCAAGTGTATCTTGTCTTTACCACGAATTATTTTCCTTGGTTAACCATAATTGTATTTTTTCCAATATCTGCGGGCTCCTTAATTTTCTTTCTTCCCCATAGAGGAAATAGGGTAATTCGGTGGTATACTATTTGTATATCTATTTTAGAACTCCTTCTAACAACCTATGCATTCTGTTATCATTTCCAATCGGACGATCCATTAATCCAACTAGTGGAAGACTATAAATGGATCAATTTTTTTGATTTCCATTGCAAATTAGGAATAGATGGACTTTCTATCGGACCCGTTTTACTAACGGGCTTTATCACTACTTTAGCTACTTTATCGGCCTGGCCAGTTACTCGAGATTCTCGATTATTCTATTTTTTAATGTTAGCAATGTATAGCGCTCAAATAGGATCGTTTTCTTCTCGGGACCTTTTACTTTTTTTCATCATGTGGGAGTTAGAATTAATTCCGGTTTATCTACTTATATCCATGTGGGGAGGAAAGAAACGTATGTACTCGGCAACAAAATTTATTTTGTACACGGCGGGAGGTTCTGTTTTCCTATTAATGGGAGCTCTGGGTCTTGGTTTATATGGTTCTAATGAGCCAACATTAGATTTTGAAACATCAATTAATCAACCGTATCCCGTGACCTTGGAAATAATATTTTATATTGGATTTTTTATTACTTTTGCTGTCAAATCACCGATTCTACCTCTCCATATCTGGTTACCAGATACCCACGGAGAAGCCCATTACAGTACTTGTATGCTTTTAGCCGGAATCTTATTAAAAATGGGAGCATATGGATTGATTCGGATTAATATGGAATTATTACCTCACGCTCATTCTATATTTTCTCCTTGGTTGATGATAATAGGCACAATACAAATAATCTATGCAGCTTCAACATCTTCCGGCCAACGTAATTTAAAAAAAAGAATCGCCTATTCCTCGGTATCTCATATGGGTTTCATACTTATAGGAATTGGTTCTATAACGGATGCAGGACTTAATGGAGCCATTTTACAAATAATCTCTCACGGGTTTATTGGGGCAGCACTTTTTTTCTTGGCAGGAACAACTTCTGATAGAATCCGTCTTGTTTATCTCGATGAAATGGGCGGAGTAGCGATCCCAATGCCAAAAATCTTTACGATGTTCAGTATCTTTTCCATGGCCTCCCTTGCATTACCAGGTATGAGTGGTTTTGTTGCAGAATTGATAGTATTGTGGGGAATAATTACCAGTAAAAAATATCTTTTAATGCCAAAAATACTAATGACTTTTTTAATCGCAATTGGAATGATATTAACCCCTATTTATTCATTATCTATGTTACGCCAGATGTTCTATGGATATAAGTTAGTTAATGCTCCCAATTCTTATCTTTTTGATTTTGGACCCCGCGAGTTATTTGTTTCAATCTCTATCTTTCTACCTGTAATAGGCATTGGGATGTACCCGGATTTTATTCTTTCACTATCAGTTGATAAAGTTGAGGTTATTTTATCTAATTTTTTTATAGATAGTTTTCCTAAATAAAAAATTAGATAATTTTTAAAAGTTATATACTGAAGAAAGAAGGCTTTTTCTATTCTTTTAAATTAAGCAAAAAAATAAAGGTTAATTAGATCTGCGCGGGCTTTGCGAGAACCGAGTGAATCCAGTAGTGGAGTGATTCGCGCGGTTCTCGCCAGTTCATACAAAGTTTTTTCTCTCCACTGGACTATACTTAGTTTGGATTCGTAAGAAGCTTTCTTGAATTTAACTAGACATTAACGTAAATGAACCATAACTATGTAGCCCTATTCCTAATAGATTGACTCCGAAATAGCATATCCAAATTATAAGAAAGCCTAGAGCCGCCACAATTGCGGAATTTGCACCTTGGATATTCTTATTTATTCGAACATGTAAATAAATAGCGAATACGATCCAAGTAATAAAGGCCCAAGTTTCTTTTGGGTCCCAACTCCAATATGATCCCCAGGCTTCATTAGCCCAGACTGCTCCCGAAAGAATACCGATGGTTAAAAAAAGAAACCCCAGACTAATCACACGATAACTCCAATAATCCAACTGTTGAATCAATTGGGCCTTGTAATAATTCTTAGTAGAAAAAAAAGAAGTATTTCTTAAAATATTACTTCTTTTAATCCTGTATTGGATTTCGTCAAATGAAAATAACGCGATTAATCTTAATAACTGATTACTTTTCTTTCTAAATGTAATGACTAGAAATGCAGCTGATAATAATGATCCACACAGAAGAGCCGCATAGCTCAATATCATCATACTTACGTGCATTATTAACCACTCCGATTGGAGTGCAGGTACTAATATTACAGGTTTCTGTATTTCAGTTAAAAGACCCGAAGTAGTAAAGCCTTGGGTAAAAATAGTACTTGGGGCGGTTATTGCGCTTATATTTTTATTTTTTTTGAAATACACGACTATATTAATAACAGATAAATTCCATGAAAGAAAGATTAATGATTCATATAAATCACTTAGTGGAAAATGGCCCGAATAAATCCAACGAATGACTAATAATCCTGTTAGACAAAAAAAAGGAGTTATCATGCCCTTTTCTGATAAATCATATGGTTTTATGATTTCAGTGACCAATAGGTTTAGCAACCGAATTGTAATTACAATTGAAAAACTCGAAAAGGAAATATGAGAAAAGATATGCTCTAAGGTTGAAAATATCATAAAAAAAAAAAAAATAGAGTAATCCCTTAATTTAATTAAGAAATTGAAATGGGGAATTTAATTCATTATTCATTATAAGGTACATTCTATCTCTTTTAGAAGACGGCCTGCCGCTACTCGGACTCGAACCGAGATGCTCTAGCACTGCTTCCTAAGAGCAGCGTGTCTACCGATTTCACCATAGCGGCTTGTCAAACCTATAATAGCCTATTCATATTCAACCGTCAAGATTAAAAGAGTAAATTCAATGAAAAATTTTTGGAAAAAAAAGATTAAAATTGGTAAATAGCAATTCGTTCAAAGGTGGATTTGAAGGTTCATATTTTCGTTTAGTTTCGTTTTATTTTTTTATTTATCTTAGAATTTAGTGTTATTTATGCTCTTCGAGCATCGAACTCTTGTAACTAGATAGTTATACCCTTTAGTTCGGGATAGAATTCAAAACAAAATGTTTTCTTTTTTTTTTTTAATTATTTATCATTTACCTGATTTCATAAATTTTAACCCACAAAATGTAGTTTATCAATGAATATAAAAAGACCCATTTTGGATTCTTCCAAATTGACACATTGTTAGTACATAATATCCCAACAGCTGACGTCTTTTCTTGATTGGTCGGAAAACACAAGATATATGGGACCGAGATAGTAATTCAGAGAAAGAAGAAGTCAGAAAGTTATATAAGTTTTAAAAATTGAATCAATAAGTTTCTATCGTTAATTTGCACTAAAAATATTATCTCTTATAGATATTCTATAGATATCTAGATATAAAAAAGAAAAATTTTATTATTGGCATTTTAATTATGACAAATCGGTCGATGGGGAAGATAAGACTCCCCATCAACAAAATAAAAAATCTACTAAAAAAAAGGGGAAAACCTTGTATTATTTCTTTATTATTGTATTGTCTTCTTTTTTTTTTGAATTCTCAGAATTCTAAAAATTGACAAATTCTTAATTTTCCTTTTTTCTATTTGTTATATTTTTACCGGCCTTTGTTATATTTTTACCGGCCAAAAAATTTTTAAAAAAAAGAGCGGCCCCTAATGTCAAAGCTCTTAACCTCGACCCATATGCCTTCCCTTTCCAAATATTTTTACGAATACGCTTTTTTGATCTAGAAGTGCGTTTTTTTGGAACTGCCATTTCAAAATTAAGAGGTTACTCATTGTTATAGTTGGATGTGAAAGACATTTATTGTTCAAAACGAATCGTTAATTACTATTTATTTCTCTGTCGATTTGTCGACATTTCATTTATATGGAATAAAATCTATCGAAGTATTTAAAAAGACAACTTTTGCCTAATAAAAAACTTGACTCTTTCTTCGATTAACTAGCCAAACTTGAGGAAAGAATACGCCTAAATAAAAGTTTAAATTCGAATGAGATTAGTAATTAATCTGTTCTGTTAAAGGATACATCTTTTTATCCCTTCTCAATAAAAAAAATTTTTTAGTTTATTTTATCGGATATTCTAATGTTTTCTAAGAAATAAAATATTTTTTATTGAAATCGAAAACAATGACTCTCATAATGAATTAGTTTAATAAGTTGGAATAAACTAACTAAAATGAAAATAACGCGTTATTAAGCCGATGACATTAGTTAATCCCATGATTCATATCCGAATCAAGTACTTTTTTAGTGTAATTCCTGATGCTTTCTATCCGAAAACCATTATTCTAAGAATTTCTATTTTCATTTTCGGTATCTTCCTAAATATATTGGTATATTTTGTTAATAAATAAGTATTCGCTTTTTATGTAACTTGGTCATATCATGTACCCAAGCGTAACTTCTTGATTTGAATATTTGAACTATTTTGAAAAGACTCAGAATAAGTAAGAATATAAAATGCTAAATTTTTCTTTAAGTTAGTGCAGATTTTGATTTTTTTATTGACCCCTTTCGAAAGGGGGAGGATCCGGTGAAGCGGAAGCAATTAATTTAATTAAGAATAAAAAACTTTTATTTTTATGGAACAGACATATCAATATGCATGGATAATACCCTTCCTTCCACTTCCAGTTCCTATCTTAATCGGAGTGGGACTTCTTCTTTTTCCGGCGGCAACAAAAAGTCTTCGTCGTATGTGGGCTTTTCAGAGCGTTTTATTATTAAGTATAGTCATGGTTTTTTCGATCAATCTGTCTATTCAGCAAATAAATAGCAGTTCTATCTATCAATATGTCTGGTCTTGGATTATCACTAATGATTTTTCTTTAGAATTCGGATACTTAATCGATCCGCTTACTTCTATTATGTCAATCTTAATCACTACTGTTGGAATTATGGTTCTTATTTATAGTGATAATTATATGTTTCATGATCGCGGATATTTGAGATTTTTTGCTTATATGAGTTTTTTCAGTACTTCCATGTTAGGATTAGTTACTAGTTCAAATTTGCTACAAATTTATATTTTTTGGGAATTAGTTGGCATGTGTTCGTATCTATTAATAGGATTTTGGTTCACACGCCCTGTTGCAGCAAATGCGTGTCAAAAAGCGTTTGTAACTAATCGTGTTGGGGATTTTGGTTTATTATTGGGAATTTTGGGTTTTTTTTGGATAACGGGTAGTTTTGAATTTCGGAATTTATTCCAAATCTTTAATAACTTGATTTATAATAATGAGGTCAATTTTTTATTTGTTACTGTATGCGCTGTTTTTTTATTTTCCGGTGCAGCTGCTAAATCCGCACAATTCCCCCTTCATGTTTGGTTACCGGATGCCATGGAAGGGCCAACTCCTATTTCGGCTCTTATACATGCCGCTACGATGGTAGCAGCGGGAATTTTCCTTGTAGCTCGACTTCTACCTCTTTTCATAGTCATACCTCACATAATGAATTTAATCTCTTTGATAGGGATAATAACAGTATTTTTGGGAGCTACTTTAGCTCTTGCTCAAAAAGACATTAAGAAGGGTTTAGCCTATTCCACAATGTCTCAATTGGGTTATATGATGTTAGCTCTAGGTATGGGGTCTTATCGAAGTGCTTTATTTCATTTGATTACTCATGCTTATTCGAAAGCATTGTTGTTTTTAGGATCTGGTTCCGTTATTCATTCAATGCAAACTATTGTTGGATATTCTCCAAATAAAAGTCAAAATATGGTTTTTATGGGAGGTTTAAAAAAACATGTACCAATTACCAAAACCGCTTTTTTATTAGGTACACTTTCTCTTTGTGGTATTCCGCCTCTTGCTTGTTTTTGGTCCAAAGATGAAATTCTTAATGATAGTTGGTTATATTCACCGATTTTTGCAATAATAGCTTGGTCTACGGCGGGCTTAACCGCGTTTTATATGATTCGGATCTATTTACTTACTTTTGAAGGGCATTTAAACGCTCATTTTCAAAATTACCTCGGCAAAAAAAAGATTTCCCTCTATTCAATTTCTATATGGGGTAAACAAGGTTTCAAAGTCAATAAAAAAATTTTTCGTTTGTTATCTTTATTAACAAGGAAGAATAATGAAAGTGCTTCTTTTTTTTCAAAGAAGATATATAGAATTGATGAGCATGCAAGAAACATAAACCAACCCTTTATTACTATTTCTTATTTTGTCAATAAGAATACTTTTTCGTATCCTTATGAATCGGATAATACTATATTATTTACTATCCTTATATTATTTCTATTTACTTTGTTTGTTGGATTCTTAGGAATTCCTTTTAAGGGAGTTGATCTGGATATATTATCCAAATGGTTAACCCCCTCTATAAACCTTTTACATCAAAATTCTAATAATTTAACAGACTGGTATGAATTTGCGAAAGATGCAGTGTTTTCAGTCAGTCTAGCCTATCTCGGAATAGTTATAGCATTTTTTTTATATAAGCCTCCTTATTCATCTTTGAAAAATTTTGATTTAATTAATTCATTTGTTAAAACAGATCTT